ATACCTAACGATTTTACACAAAGTGGTGACGAAAGGTATAACTTGTACAAATTTTTCCATTTTCCAATTCGATCCGAGCCATTCGTTCGTAGAGCTATTTACTCGATCGCAGACATTTCTACAACACCTCTAACAGAGGAACAAATAGTTAATTTTGAAAGAACTTATTGTCAGCCTCTTTCAGATATGAATCTATCTGATTCAGAAGGGAAGAACTTGCATGAGTATCTCAGTTTCAATTCAAACATGGATTTGATTCACACTCCATGTTCTGAGAAGGATTTCCCATCTGGAAAGAGGAAAAAAAAACGGAGTCTTTCTCTAAAGAAATGCGTTGAGAAAGGGCAGATGTATAGAACCTTTCAACGAGATGGTGCTCTTTTCAATCTCTCAAAATGGAATCTCTTCCAAACATATATGCCATGGTTCCTTACTTCGACAGGGTGGAAATATCTAAATTTCACCACCCTTTTAGAGATTTTTTCAGAACCATTGCCGATACTAAGGATACTAAGTAGCAGGCACAAATTTGTATCCTTTTTGAGAGATATTATGCATGTATCAGATATATCACGGCCAATTCCTCAGAAGATTCTTCCACAATGGACTCTGACTCTGAAAAGTAAGATTTCGAGTCTGATAAGTGAGATTTCGAGTAAGTGTTTACAGAATCTCCTTCTGTCCGAAGAAACGATTCATCGAAATAATGAGTCACCCGTTCCATTGATATGGACACATCTGAGATTAACAAATGCTCGGGAGTTCCTCTATTCAATCCTTTTCCTTCTTCTTGTTGCTGGATATCTCGTTCGCATACATCTTCTCTTTGTTTCCCGAGCCTCTAGTGAGTTACAGACAGAGTTAGAAAAGATCAAATCTTTGATGATTCCATCATACATGATTGAGTTGCGAAAACTTTTGGATAGGTATCCTACATCTGAATCTGAACTGAATTCTTTCTGGTTAAAGAATCTCTTTCTAGTTGCTCTGGAACAATTAGGAGATTTTCTGGAAGAAATACGGGTTTCTGCTTCTGGTGGCAACATGCTATTGGTTGGTGGTTCCGCTTATGGGGTCAAATCAATACGTTCTAAGAAGAAATATTTGAATATCAATCTCATCGATCTCAGAAGTATCATACAAAATCCCATCAATCGAATCGCTTTTTCGAGAAATACGAGACATCTAAGTCGTACAAGTAAAGAGATCTATTCATTGATAAGAAAAAGAAAAGGGGTGAACGGTGATTGGATTGATGAGAAAATAGAATCCTGGGTCGCGAACAGTGATTTGGTTGATGATGAAGAAAGAGAATTCTTGGTTCAGTTCTCCACCTTAACGACAGAAAAAGAAAAAAGGATTGATCAAATTCTATTGAGTCTGACTCATAGTGATCATTTATCAAAGAATGACTCTGGTTATCAAATGATTGAACAACCGGGATCAATTTACTTACGATACTTAGTTGACATTCATAAAAAATATCTAATGAATTATGAGTTCAATAGATCCTGTTTAGCAGAAAGACGGATATTCCTTGCTCATTATCAGACAATCACTTATTCACAAACCCCGTGTGGGACTAATAGTTTTCATTTCCCATCTCATGGAAAACCCTTCTCGCTCCGTTTAGCCCTATCCCCTTCTAGGGGTATTTTAGTGATAGGTTCTATAGGAACTGGACGATCCTATTTGGTCAAATACCTAGCGACAAACTCCCATGTTCCTTTCATTACGATATTTCCGAACAACTTTCCGTATTCGTATTACAAGCCTGAAGGTTTTTTTATTGATGATAGTGATAGTGATAGTGACGATAGTGATTATCGTGACGATATCGATATTGATGATAGTGACGATATTGATGATGACCTTGATCTTGATACGGAGCTGCTAGATATGACGAATGTGCTAACTATGGATATGCCGCCGAGTATATACGGATTTTATATCGATATCACCTTTCGATTCGCATTAGCAAGAGAAATGTCTCCTTGCATAATATGGATTCCAAACATTCATGATCTGTATGTGAATTACAGATCCTTCGGTCTATTACAGAACTATCTCTCCAGAGATAGTGAAAGATATTCCACTAGAAATATTCTTGTTATTGGTTCGACTCATATTCCCCAAAAAGTGGATCCCGCTCTAATAGCTCCGAATAAATTAAATACATGCATTAAGATACGAAGGCTTCTTATTCAACAACAACGAAAGCACTTTTTCATTCTTTCATATACTAAAGGGTTTCACTTGGAAAAGAAAATGTTCCATACTAACGGATTCGGGTCCATAACCATGGGTTCCAATGCACGAGATCTTGCAGCACTTATCAATGAGGCCCTATCCATTAGTATTACACAGAAGAAATCAATTATAGAAACTAATACAATTAGATCAGCTCTTCATAGACAAACTTGGGATTTGCGATCCCAGGTAATATCGGTTCAGGATCATGGGATCCTTTTCTATCAGATAGGAAGGGCTGTTGCACAAA